CGCAAAGGGGATATGGCGAAATTGGTAGACGCTACGGACTTAATTAGGTTGAGCCTTGGTATGGAAACCTACTAAGTGATAACTTTCAAATTCAGAGAAACCCTGGAATGAAAAATGGGCAATCCTGAGCCAAATCCTATTATTTTACGAAAATAAACATAAACAAAGGTTCAGCAAGCGAGAATAATAAAAAAGGAAAGGATAGGTGCAGAGACTCAATGGAAGCTATTCTAACAAATGGGGTTGACTGTTGGTAAAGGAATTCTTCTATCGAAACTCCAGAAAGGGTGCAAGATATATCTATATAAAAATAGATAAAAAAATAGGTATACTAATGAAAAACTATCTCAAAAAAGACGACCCGAACCCCTATTTTTTTTTATTTATATGCAAAATCCATTTTTATGAAAAATAAAAAGAATTGTTGTGAATCGATTCCAAGTTAAAGAAAGAATCGAATAGAATATTCATTAATCAAATCAGTCACTCCATAGCCTGATAAATCTTTTGAAAAACTGATTAATCGGACGAGAATAAAGATAGAGTCCCGTTATACATGTCAATATCAATACCGACAACAATGAAATTTATAGTAAGAGGAAAATCCGTCGACTTTAAAAATCGTGAGGGTTCAAGTCCCTCTATCCCCAACCCCAAAAAGCCCGTTTGCTATCTATTTATTTTATCCTACCCCTTTTTTTTTTTTTAGTGGTTCAAAGTTCCTTATGTTTCTCATTCATCCTATTCTTTTTTACATTTACAAGCGTATCTTAGCCGAATTTTGTTCTCTTATCACAAGTCTTGTGATATATTGTGATATATATATGATATACGTACAAATCCCTTTAGCAAGGAATACCTATTTGAATTTGAATGATTCATAATCCATATGATTACTCATATGGAAATTTACAAAGTCTTCCTTTTGAAGATCCAAGAAATTCCCGTTCGAGACTTTTAATTTAATACTTTTTCGTTTTTTTTGTTTTCATTTTTAATTTTTAATTGACATAGACCCAAGTCATCTAGTATTATGATGATAATACGTTGGTAATGGTCGGGATAGCTCAGTTGGTAGAGCAGAGGACTGAAAATCCTCGTGTCACCAGTTCAAATCTGGTTCCTGGCATATGATTAATTTGTATGAGTATCTACTCTACAAATTAATTGATAGGGATCGACATAATACATACTTACTAGCTAGATATCTCGGAGCAAACCCTCTCTTTATTTATTTTATTTTTTCTATTTTGTATTTATTTTCTCTTTTTTAAATGAGCAAAGAGTCTATTCTAATGTGTCTATTATAATGTAGTAAAAGAAAAAATTTGCTTATCTTTCCTCTTCTTTTGTATTTGTTCACGCTGCGGCGGTGCGGCTCCTCACATTCAAAAAGAATGTTAATACTTCATTTAATTTTTAATTATTTAATATTTAATTAAAAGATTAAAATAGTTGGTTGAAAGGCCCAACCAAAAGTCTGGTCTAGAGGAGTTCAAGGATAGAAATAACCAAGACTCATCTCAGCTACAGTACAAATAGAATCCGATCTCCTTTCATTTATTTCTTTGTATTCTCTTTCTCTTTCATATTCCATTTCTTCATTCCCTTCTATGAGACTCGCTAGAGTTCATCTAAGTGATGTGCGCGATACAAAGTTCACGATACAGAACCCTTGTTGTTCATCCTATTGTCTCGGCTCGTCCGAAATAAAATAAAAAAACGTCTCTTCAAAAAAATCGAGAATCTCAATCATGTATTGTCTTTTATTTCTTTTTATTTATTAGCCTATCCATAAGAATATGAAAACCTCAATTCCTCCTTTGAGCTAGAAGAGAATATACAAATATTCCTTGAATATTCGAAGTTGTAATTAGTTTCTTATCATTCAATGAGCGTCTTGTATTTCATAAAAATTGGGGGCAATGTAATCCTTACGTAAAGGCCACCCTATCCAACTTTCGGGCATTAAGATACGTTTCAGTCGTGGATGATTCTCATAAGAGATTCCCAACATGTCATAAGATTCTCGTTCTTGAAAATCCGCACTTTTCCAAACCCAGAAAACTGACGGAATTCTAGGGTTACTCCTTGGAGCAAATACTTTTATACATACTTCTTCCGGTTGATCTACACCATACTCTATTCTCGTAAGATGATACACACTGGCTAACAGTCCCCCCGGTGCTACATCATAGGCACATTGGGAACGTAGATAATTGTAACCATATACATATAAAATAACAGCAATGGAATGCCAATCCTCAGGCTTTATTTGTAAAGTCTCTATTCCTTGGTAATCGAAACCCAAAGATCTATGAACTAGCCCGTGTTTGACTAGCCAAACCGACAAGCGACCCTGCATCTTTTTTATCTCTCCCGCACTTTTCTTTTTTATTTGTAATTTGTATAAGATAAGTATTTCCCATTTACGATGAAATCGAATATTAATTCGTTGTTTGTTATTATGTTTCTGTAAAAAAAATCCTAACTAATTCAC